CTCCTACATTTGGATTACTTGTTAATGGTTGATCAAGTTTGATGGATTCACCTTCTGAAACAAGAAGTTCTGGTCCTGGAGGTATAATATCAACCACTTGACGTCCTTCTGATGCATCAACTATGGTTATTTCATATCCCCCCTTTTCTTTACGTGCTATTCTGCTTACTATACCAGCAGATGTAGCATTATAAACTGTATTATTACTTTTGCTACCATCAGGATAAATCTGACCCCTTCCCCTGTTCCCACCTACATATATGGGATATTTTAAGAAGTGAACGTCTTTTTTCGTAGCAGGGTCGGGGGAAAGAATAGGAAAGACGATTTCACTATATTTCTTACCGGGAACAGGACCTATCACAAGAATATTTCTTTTATTAGGACGATAACACTGAAAAGAAAGATTGCCCATCTTTTCTTTCATTTCGGGAGAAATACGATCGGAGGGGGCTAATTCGAATCCCTCGGGTAAAATAAGAACAGCTCCTACATTTAAAGCTCCTTTTTTACCATTAGCAAGAACTTGTTTCAGTTGCATATCATAAGGAATTCGAACAACTGCTTCAAATACAGTATCAGGAAGCACAGCTTGCGGAACTTCAATATCCACGGGTTTATTAGCTAAATGGCAATTGGCACATACAATTCGCCCAGTTGCTTCTCGTGGATTTTCATAACCCTGCTGCGCAAAAATGGGATATGCATTTGAAATAGATGCTCGAGTTATTACATATATCATGATCGATACATAAAAGGATCGAGTCATCTGTTCTTTTACCCAAGAAAAAGTATTTCTATTTTGCATGGTCCAATCATTGATCCCCGGAATTTCTACAATAAATTCGATAGGTAGCTAGTAGAATTCCCTATCCACAAGTTTGCCATTGTATTGAAATAATTGTACTGGTGAAATATAGTATGAATACCTTGAATTAAAAAGGTAGAAGTATAAAGAATAAGTAAGATTAAAAATGATTTCTTTATACATAAAGAAAGATTCTGATTTGATTGATATCAAAAGATCTAATGAATTATTCATTCATTGAATGATAAATTACTACAAGCGAAGGAGATACACGATTTAAAAAATGGAAGATCCAATATTTCACAATTGTATCTAGAATCACTGGAAAAGTGGAAACAAGACCAGATATAATCTGATCATTCTGAGCCAATCCAAAATCATTGTAGATCGAACCAATCATTAGTTCCCAACCATGGGTCGAGTGAAATCCGATCCATAAATCAGTAACTAAAAGAATCGAAAAAGCTTTGATTGTATCACTTAAGTTATAGATAAATTCCTGAATCCAAGAATTTAGAATGAAAAGTTCTTCATTGCCCAGAAAAAAATAACCACTTAGAATAGCGAAACAGATTAGATTTGTAGAGAAATGCAAAATGATATGGAAATGAGATTCATTGTGTCTTTGGACCAATTGTATTGTTTCCTTGTGCATTCCTATACGAAGCCTTTGCATATGTGTCTCCGAGTACTCCTTTATCATCTCGTCCAACAGGAATAGTTCTTCTAATTCCAGAAATTTTTCTAGAAGATTTTTATCTTTAATATCATTAAAAATGATTTCGGATTGCCTGGTATTCCACCAATTAAGAACCCAAGTTTCTAGACATTTCTTAAATGAGAGAGAAACCCACCAGGGCAAAAAGAGTATAGACACAAGATATGGGAGGGAAGCCAATGCTTTCTTTTTTTTCATTCTGTATCCGTGATGTGAATTGTTAATGAACCCTTTCATTCGTCGATTCTATCTGAGATTTATATGAAGCACGAATTATATAACCTATAACTCTAACAAGAACAAGGTATCGAACCTATGGTTCTTTTCCTATTTTTGTTTTTGTGTAAGAATTAAGTCTTTGGATCTAGAATAATCTATAATAGAACATAGAAGAAGGGCCCTTTTCGAATGAAAAAAAATACATGTTAGGATATTTGATGAATCTATACTTATTATACTCTTTTACTAGTCTAAAGAGTGAAGCTGGACGCCATGTGTATGCGTATACAAAAGAGTTTTTGTGTACAAAGAGTTTCTATTCTCTCTATTCTCCTTAATATATTTTATTTGATTAGTTATATTATATTTTAATAGGCCATATACGTCCCCCTGCTTTTGAGATGTAGTAAGTTCCTTCTCTCATGTTGAGATTTCTTCTTCAATTCATTTCAAAATACTTCAATGGGTACGTGCAAGAAATAGGCCAATTCGGCAGCTTTTTGTTCAATTTCTCGTGGAGTCAAATTCTCATCAGTACGGGTCAAAGGAATGGCTCCTTGGCCCCTGATTTCCATATAAAGGACACGACGAGGAAAAAGACCCTCTTTCACCTCCATTCTGATTGATTGGATATCTTTCAGAAAGAAACGAAAGAAGATGCGACGATTTCTTCCAGGAAATCCCCAACGAAAAAGGGACATTATCCCTTCTTTTCTATCAAATCGGTCATAACCACTACCTACATTCCATGAAATTGTGCACCACAAATAAGAACTAATGAATAGACCTGCGATTCCATAGAAAGACATCACGATCCCTTGTGGTAAAAAAAGAATTTGCTGAGACGGAAATACGGATATCAGATTTTTACCAAGATAACTGGAAGTTCCAACCACTAAGAATCCTAGTGAACCTAAAAAAAGGATACAGGCCCAGCAAAAATTACTTGTTTTTCGAGACCCCGTTATAAGTTCTATCCATATATGTTCTGATCGCCAGTTCATACTATACTAGATCCAGTTGTATTCGATTGGAATTGAGAGAATAACCCAAATGGATTTGACTCGATTTTTATTGCTTGATCCCGAAGTAACTTTCATCAACTAGCAGCATTCCAACGGGAACCTTTAGGAAGAATTGGTTAGATACATTGAGTTTCTATTTCAAATATTTTTTATTTTTCAAAAAAGATTTGCTGATGATCATTTTGAATTTAATCATTCAATTGATTAAGCTATAATCGCATATACACGCATTAATGCGTATATTATGCATCGGCATACATAACAAAACACCTCTTCCATTTGTTTTCGGAAAGGCCACATATCACATATATCCTACCATATGAAATTAAAAGAAGAGTATCTGTATGATGATCCAGTGTTGAAAGAAATTGATGAGATTTGGTCCCATCATATTTAGACAATCTTATTTCTTTGGACATAAAGAGATAAAGAAGCCATTGCGATTGCCGGAAAGACTAGGCCCACTAAAGGAACAAAAATAGAGGGAAAGTTCAAATCTATCATAGAATGGGTACCTCGATTTCATATTTGTATCTATTATAATTATAAAGATATCTTATGATAAGTCTATCTATTATAAAGAATATTAATAGAATCTTAATATGAAGTATTTCATATTAAAAAACGAATGTAGAACTAAATGAAGTGTACCTATTCCTATTTATACACGAATATGTATGAGAATCCGCTTTCAGAAATTGGATTCTTCTTCTCCCATCTTTATCTTCATCGTCTTTCTATCTTTCCTTTCAAAACAAAAAAGATGTTTTTGAAAGGAAAGATAGAAAACAGTTTCTTATGAGTTCCCGACTTTAACCAATCTTATCCAACAAACAGAGATTCCTAGTGAAAAACGGGGGGTTTTCACTAAATAGAAAGAACTTATATATTCTTATTATTTGTTATTTGAATATTTCTATTTTCTTTATTTTAGATTTCTTCTTTCTTTTTATTTCATATTTTCTTTTCATTTTTTCGATATCTTTTTTTATCTATTTTTCGTTGTTCTATATATGAATATGTCAAAAGGACGGAGAAATTTATTTTTATTTCCCGGATTTCTCGGAAGGAGAAAGAAATTCTTTTTTATCTTGTCGATAGAGGGATGCTTATTCCTAATCAGGAAGAGAGGTAAAAGAAAAAAAGGATTCGGGGCAAAAAGTCATTATCCAAAACTTCTGACTCTTATTACACTTATAACTGATGTCCCCAAAGAAAACACCATCTTCTTAGTTTTTTATAATGAACTAAATGCTTATTCGCTACAAATAAAAATAACTGAAGCTAGTGCTATACTTCCATTTTAAAATGAAGAATTTCAATCTTTTTGAGAATCTTTTTTTTTTAATCTTGATTGAAGGGAAGGAAACCATGTAGCTGAAATAACTCATTAAGAACACCTTTTAAAGGATTACGTGGTACAATTGGGTCGAATAAGCCCTTATGGAATAAATACTCAGCCGCTTGTGAACCGTCGGGTACTGTCTTTTTCAATGTTTGTTCAATTACTCGTTTACCCGCAAAAGCAATGTAGGCATTAGGTTCAGCAATAATGATATCTCCCAACATACCAAAACTTGCTGTAACTCCGCCAGTTGTAGGAGATGTAAGGATTGATACATAGAATAACTTTTTATTTGATTGATAATCATATGAAGCAGAAGATATTTTAGCCATTTGCATCAAGCTCAAACTCCCTTCTTGCATGCGTGCTCCTCCAGAAGCACACACAATAATGACAGGTAGAGATCGATTAGTAGCATACTCAATCAAACGGGTGATTTTCTCACCTACTACGGATCCCATACTACCTCCCATAAACTGAAAATCCATAACTGCAATTGCTATGGGAATACTATTTAGTTGACCTACGCCCGTTTGAACAGCTTCAGTTAAACCCGTTTTTCTTTGATAAAAAGAGATGCGATCTATATAAGGTTCCTCCTCTGAATGAAATTCAATGGGGTCCATAGAGACCATATCTTCATCCATAGGCTCCCAAGTGCCAGGATCAATAAAGAGTTCAATTCTATCTGAACTACTCATTTTCAAATGATATCCGCAGTGTTCACAAATATTCATTTTTGAACTAAAAAATTTTTTATAATTTAATCCATAACAATTATCACATTGAACCCATAACTGTTTGTATTTTGTATTTAGATCGAAATCATTAGATATTTCTCTTCTATTTAAATAACTGCTACTAGTTTTGATACTAGAATTTACA